TGCAATGTGTATTCTATATCACATGTGATAAGATAAGAGAAAGTCATTTACACCCAAATACGTTTGTCAAAGAATCAGAAAGATAAGGGAATTTGGAACCGCTAACGAAAAGGGGGGATAGGATAAATATTTTAGGGGTCAAATAGACTTTTTGGGGATAGAGGGACTTGAACCCTCACGATTTTTAAAGTCGACGGATTTTCCTCTTACTATAAATTTCATTGTTGCCGGTATTGACATGTAGAATGGGACTCTATCTTTATTCTCGTCCGATTAATAAGTTCTTTAAAAGATCTATCGAACTATGGAGTGAATGAGTTGATGAATATTCGATTTATTCTTCAACGTGAAATAAATTCACATCGATTTTTCCATTTTCATATTAAAAAAACAGATTCGGGCCAACATTAATCATTTGATATAGTATTCAATAGATGGGTTTATCCTTCATCCTTTCTAAAGTTTCCGTGGAAAGATTCCTCTACCGGCGCAGTCAACTCCATTTGTTAGAACAACTTCCATCGAGTCTCTGCACCTATCCTTTTTTTTTGAGAAAACAGGATTTGGCTCAGGATTGCCCATTTTTATTAATTCCGGGGTTTCTCTGAATTTGAAAGTTATCACTTAGTAAGTTTCCATACCAAGGCTCAATCTAATTAAGTCCGTAGCGTCTACCGATTTCGCCATATCCCCTTGTTTTGAGATTAAGATTTTATTAGAATATTATTCCTTTTTTCTTTCATTTATACTAGAACCTTTGAATTTATTAGATAGCGATTACTATCTCGAAAAAGTCTTTTTTGCTTACCTATAGGAAACCCGTATTTGATTGAATCAAATTGAATTTTATCATTTCTGTATCGGCAATTCAATATAGATTGATATATATCCTTTATATATCTTTCTCTTCATGCCACTTTTCCCATGCAATTGGGATACTTAAAGGGTCGATCCTTTTTTTCTTCTTAACTTCCCCTTTTACGAATGAAAGCCGAGGAATGTTTGATTAGTTATAATTAATCAACCAAATTAGGAAGAAATATAGAGAAATATTGTAGGATAGAAAATGGAGAAGTGGAACAAAAAGAATTTCAAATATCATGTGAATTCAAAATAAAAAAGTTTGACTATCTAAAAATATTTAAGATTGACTATCCAATATTATTCTATTCGAATTTAGAATTGTGATAAAGAATTCAAAAATTTTATATCGCTATAGAAATCGTTATGTTCGATAATATCCAATATTTATTGGTAATTATGGATTCTATTCTTTTCTAGATTTCTAGAGACACTATACTTAGAGAAATAGTGTCTTGAATTCCTATGTATAGAAAATTTCTATTACTATAATATGGGCCCGCTTAGCTCAGAGGTTAGAGCATCGCATTTGTAATGCGATGGTCATCGGTTCGATTCCGATAGCCGGCTTTTTTATATTTTTCATTTTTTTATTCCATTTTTAAAAAATGGAGAATCTTCCTTTGAAATCAAAGAATATTGAAAAGTGTCTTCCCCCCTTTCCAAAATCCATGAATTTTGGAAGTTCTAGGGGGAACTCATGACTATGCCAGGAAAAGGATCTTATATATTCTTATATATATAATAATAGATAATAATAGAAAGTTTGACTATTTATCCAATTTATCTCATTCTTCTGTATAGTAATAGTAGAAGTACACTACTTCAGCAAACTTCGCTTCATTTAGTTCAGTTTGAGTTTAGATTTATTCTGTAAAATCAAATAAAAAAAAAAAAAAAGAATGAAATGAATTCTAAATAAGAATTAAGGAGTCTTTATTTTATGTCGCGTTACCGAGGACCTCGTTTCAAAAAAATACGTCGCCTGGGGGCTTTACCAGGACTAACTAATAAAAGGCCTAAAGCCGGGAGTGATCTTAGAAACCAACCACGTTCCGGGAAAAAATCTCAATATCGTATTCGCCTAGAAGAAAAACAAAAATTGCGTTTTCATTATGGTCTTACAGAACGACAATTACTTAAATACGTTCATATCGCCGGAAAAGCCAAGGGGTCAACAGGTCAAGTTTTACTACAATTACTTGAAATGCGTTTGGATAACATCCTTTTTCGATTGGGTATGGCTTCGACTATTCCCGCAGCCCGCCAATTAGTTAACCATAGACATATTTTAGTGAATGGGCGTATAGTAGATATACCAAGTTATCGCTGCAAACCTCGAGATATTATTATGGCGAAGGATGAACAAAAATCCAGAACTCTGGTTCAAAATTCTCTCAACTCTTCCCCTCAGGCGGAAGTGCCAAACCATTTGACTCTGCACCCAGTCCAATATAAAGGACTGGTCAATCAAATAATAGATAGTAAATGGGTCGGTTTAAAAATAAATGAATTGCTAGTCGTAGAGTATTATTCTCGTCAAACTTAATTAAACCTAAACTCAAATAAAATAGGAGAGGTTCGGGCAATTTTATTTCCTTTTATCAAATTAAATTAACCTAAGGTTAAGTAAGCAAAA